TACCACAAAGCGAAAATGTTCCTAATAAAAAAGAAGTTTTTGTAATTGGAATATGTTTTGTTAAACCACCCATAAGAACTATATTTTGACTCTTATTTGGAGAATAACCAACAATAGCTTCCATTGAATGAATAATAGATCCAGACCCTAAAAACAACAATGCTTTCGAATAGGCATGAGTAATCAAATGAAATAAAGCACCTCGATAAGACCCCATACCTAGAGCTAACATCATATAACCCAATTGAGACATTGTAGAATAAGCTAAACCTCTCTTAATATCTTTTTGAGCAAGAACTAAAGTAGCTCCTAAAAAGACTGTGATTATGCCTATCAAAGCTATTAAATTCATTATGTAAGGTATGACTAGGAAAAGAGTAAAAAGTCGAGCTACAAGAAAAATTCCCGCCGCTACCATAGTAGCAGCATGTATCAGAGCCGAAATCGGAGTAGGGCCTTCCATGGCATCGGGCAACCATACATGAAGAGGAAATTGTGCTGATTTAGCAATTGCACCGGAAAATAAGAAAAAGGTACACAAAGTAACGAATACAAGATTAACTTGATTATTATAAATCAAGTTAGTGACTATTTTGAACAAATCTCGAAATTCGAAGCTGCCCGTTATCCAATAAAGACCAATAATTCCTAATAATAAACCAAAATCCCCTACACGATTAGTTACAAATGCTTTTTGACAAGCATTCGATGCACTAGGTCGTGTGAACCAAAAACCTATTAAAAGATAAGAACACATGCCAACTAATTCCCAAAAAATATAAATTTGTATCAAATTCGAACTAGTAACTAATCCCAACATTGAAGTATTGAAAAAACTCATATAAGCAAAAAATCTCAAATAGCTTTGATCATGAGACATATAATTATCACTATAAAAAAGAACCATAATTCCAACTGTAGTAATTAATATTAACAAAATAGAAGTAAGTGGGTCAATCAAGTGTCCGAACTCTAAAGAAAAATCATTATTGATGGTCCATGACCATATATGTTGATAAATAAAACTGCTATTTATTTGCTGAATAGACAGATCAAGTGAAAAAATCATAACTATACTTAACAATAAAACACTTGGAAAAGCCCACATACGACGAAGTTTTTTTGTTGTCACCGGAAAAAGGAGAAGTCCTGTTCCTATTAACATAGGTACTGGGAATGTAAGGAAAGGTATGATACATGAATATTGATATATATGTTCCATAACAAAAACTTTTTTAATTACTAATTAATTATTTCGTGTTTCTGATTTATCAGCTCTTATATCTTTTTATTTTAAATCAGTCAATAAAGAAAATAAATGAAAAAGAAAAAATACAAAGTATATAAAAATGAAATCCAATTTTATATTTCTATTTTTAATTATTTAATTATTATCAATTAAAAATAAAAAAATTCACATATTAAAATCAAAAAGTTCGAATTCGTCAAATAAAGATACTACTGAAAATAAAAAAATACTTATTCTAACTAACTAGAAAGCCATTATTATTCAAAAAATTACTTAAAATTTTTTATTTTTTTTAACAAATTAATTAATAGTCTCATTTGTATTTTCAAATTCAATTTGAATTAGATATACTTTTTCGTTGAGTTTGACAAATTATACGAAAAAAAAAGTTACAGGATAAAAAAAAATTTAGGTTCTTAAACTTTATTGATGTATTTTTTTATATATTTAATATGATGAAAAAAGATAGAAATAAGTCGGATAGGCTTTTTTGATGAAAAGAGTATAATTTTCAGATTTAATATATAGATTAAGGAAGCGAATAGGAAAAATCTATTAAAAAAAAAGAAGCTTTCGGATAAAGTAAAGACAATTTTTTTTTAAGTACGTAGCAGAACTAGAAATTTTGTTGTTATATGATAGAATATCTAATGATGTTTCGAAATCCTAACTCAAACTCTTTCCACAATAAAAAACTAAGCAATAAAATATTTCGATAAATCTATTGAATGTAATAAATATTTAAATTGGAATTCATAAAATTTGATTTGTTTTTATTCTTAAATAAAATTTTCGTAATGAATTTGAATATTTCGTAAAAAGTAAAGTATTGCCTCAAAGCTCGACGATTAAATAATAATTGATTATTATAATTTCAAGCAAGCCGCTATGGTGAAATTGGTAGACACGCTGCTCTTAGGAAGCAGTGCTAGAGCATCTCGGTTCGAGTCCGAGTAGCGGTATTAGATCCTGTAATTTTCAAAAGGATACAATATATCCTATAATGACTTTACTTCCTAATTTCAATTATATATACGAAAAGAGGAACCCCCATAACTTTTTTATTTAATTTTTTATGATAGTTTCGGCTTTAGAGCATATATTAACTCATATATCTTTTTCAGTCGTGTCAATTGTAATTACAATTCATTTGATAAACTTATTGGTCGATGAATTCGTAGAACTCTATGATTCGTCAGAAAAGGGCATGATAACTACTGTTTTCTGTATAACAGGATTATTAGTTACTCGTTGGTTTTTTGGTGGACATTTACCATTAAGTGATTTATATGAATCATTAATCTTTCTTTCATGGGCATTTTCTGCTATTCATATAGTTCCGTATTTTAAAAAATATAAAAATTATTTAAGCGCAATAACCGCGCCAAGTACTCTTTTTAGTCAAGGGTTTGCCACTTCAGGTCTTTTAAAAGGCATGCATCAATCAGAAATGTTAGTGCCCGCTCTTCAATCCCAGTGGTTAATGATGCACGTAAGTATGATGATATTGGGCTATGCAGCTCTTTTGTGTGGATCATTATTATCAGTAGCATTTCTAGTCATCAGATTTCAAAAAATCATAAGAATTTTTGATAAAAGCAATAATTTATTACCCGATTCATTTTACTTTAATGAGATACAATATATAACGAACCGGAAAAATGTTTTAAGAAATATTTCCGTTCTTTCGTCTAAGAATTATTATAGGTTTCAATTGATTCAACAATTAGATGACTGGAGTTATCGGATTATAAGTATAGGATTTTTTTTTTTAACTATAGGTATTCTTTCGGGAGCAGTCTGGGCTAATGAAGCATGGGGATCATATTGGAATTGGGACCCAAAGGAAACTTGGGCGTTTATTACATGGACCATATTCGCGATTTTTTTTCATACTCGAACAAATAAAAATTTTGAGGGTTTAAATTCGGCAATTGTCGCTTCTATCGGTTTTCTTATAATTTGGATATGCTATTTTGGAGTTAATTTATTAGGAATAGGACTACATAGTTATGGTTCATTTACATTAACAATTACCACTTGAAGAAAGAGTCTGACGAATGCAACTCTCTAGGACAGCAAAATATAGAGACAAAAAACTTCAGGTAAGCTGTTGAGAACTTTTTGAATCAACTAGTATGGTAATTCAAAAAGTTCTCACAAATGCCAAAAATTTTTGCTTAGAATTCATTTTTTGTTAATTAAAATTCAAGATTTAAGAGAGTAAAAAAGAAGTTTTTTCATTGTGTAACCTAAGAATTTTGAATTTTTGAAAAAAAAATCCTAGGATTTTTTTTTTAGAAAAACTATCTATAAAAATAATTAGATAGAATAGCTTCGACTCTGTCAATTGATAATGAGAAAACGAAATCCGGATAAATACCAATACTTATTACAGGCAGAAGGATAGAGATCGAAACAAATAATTCCCGAGGTCCAGAATCAAAAAAATAAGAGTTTGGAGCATTAAACAGTTTGTATCCATAGAACATCTGTCGTAACATAGATAATAAATAAATAGGAGTTAATATCATTCCAACTGCCATTACGATAGTAATTAATATTTTTGTCGTTAAAAGGTATTTTTGGCCACTAATTAGTCCAAAAAAGACTATCAATTCCGCAAAAAAACCACTCATGCCCGGTAATGCAAGGGAAGCTAGTGATAAAATATTGAAGGTCGTGAATAGTTTTGGCATTAAGGGAGCCATTCCGCCCATTTCGTCAAGATAAAGACGACGTATTCTATCATAACCAGTTCCTGCCAAGAAAAAGAGTGCAGCACCAATAAATCCATGGGATAGAATTTGTAAAATAGCTCCATTGAGTCCCATATCACTTATAGAGCAAATTCCTATAATTATGAAACCCATATGAGATACAGAAGAATAGGCTATTCTTTTTTTTAAATTTCGTTGACCAGGAGATGTTGAAGCTGCATAGATTATTTGCATTACGCCTATTATTATCAACCAGGGGGAGAAGATAGAATGAGCATGAGGTAATAATTCCATATTGATTCGAATCAATCCATACGCCCCCATTTTTAATAGGATTCCGGCTAGAAGCATACAAGTACTGTAATGTGCTTCCCCATGAGTGTCTGGTAACCATGTATGTAAGGGTATAATCGGTGATTTGACAGCAAAAGCAATAAGAAATCCAATATAGAAAAATATTTCTAGTCCCACAGGATATGATTGATTGGCTGATGTTTCAAAATTAAATGTTGGTTCATTAGAACCATATAAAGCGATACCTAAAGTTCCCATTAATAAAAAAACCGAACCGCCTGCAGTATACAAAATAAACTTTGTAGCTGAATACAGACGTTTCTTTCCCCCCCACATGGAAAGAAGTAGATAGACGGGAAGTAATTCTAACTCCCACATGATAAAAAAAAGTAAAAGATCTTGAGATGAAAATAATCCTATTTGAGCACTATACATTGCCAACATCAGAAAATTGAATAATCGGGAATCCCGAGTAATCGGCCAAGCCGCTAAAGTCGCTAAAGTGGTGATAAATCCTGTCAGTAAAATAGGTCCTAAAGAAAATCCATCTATTCCCAATCTCCAGTACAAATCAAAAAACGGGATCCATTTATAATCTTCTGCTAATTGTATTAATGGGTCCTCAAATTGAAAATAATAAGAGAACGCATAAGTTATTAAAAGGAGCTCTACTATACATATATATAAAGTATACCACCTAATTACCTTATTTCCTCTATGAGGGAAAAAGAAAATTAATAAACCCGATGCTATCGGTAAAACTACAAATATTGTTAACCAAGGAAAAGAATTCGTGGTAAAGACAAGATACGCTTAGACTGTAAAAACCCGTCCTAGAAAATATTTTTTCGAGTACGGGTTTTTGTCGGTAAACAAAAAAGCAAATGTATTCAAGTGGGGTTTTCTGGAAACTATCAATAAGCTAGACCCATGCTTCGAGTTGTTTCATGCCATAAATAAACTCGAACACTCAAGAAATCTGTTGGACAAGCGGATTCACATCTTTTACAACCGACACAATCCTCTGTTCTTGGAGCGGAAGCAATTTGCTTGGATTTACACCCATCCCAAGGTATCATTTCTAATACATCCGTGGGACAGGCTCGGACACATTGAGTACACCCTATACATGTATCATAAATTTTTACTGAATGGGACATTGGATTAAAAATTTTTTTAACGTCATAAAATTTCAATCTAGTAAATTTCTAAATGAATCAGCATATATTTAGAAACCAGACGAATCAATGATTTACCAGAAATTTTATCAATTCTGGATCACCTTCTGAGATAGAGCCAAGATATTTTAATTTCTTACGTTTTCACAAACATGATCAGATAACTTAGATATCATACATACCAACTCAAATTAATAAATATGAAAATTATATTCTATAACAATTAATACTACTTATTCAACAAATTCGATTGATTGATACAGGTAGATTTTCTGTTACGATAAATTGACGAAACAATAGCCAGTCCAATAGCTGCTTCAGCGGCTGCGATAGCTATAACAAAAATTGAAAAAATATTTCCTTTTAGTTGGCGACTATCAAAAAAATCAGAAAATGTTACGAAATTTATATTAACAGCATTCAGTATAAGTTCAAGACACATAAGGGCTCTAACCATATTTCGACTCGTGATTAATCCATAGATACCGATAGAAAATAAAAAGGCACTCAAAATAAGTACATGCTCGAGCATCATTGACCAACTCCTTATCAATTTTTCAATTTCGATTTATTTCAATATGAACAACAATTCCACCTGAGATTGACTCGAATTAAGAATATCATAAGTACTGAACAAATAAATATATGGATAATAGATCAAATAAAAGAATTTATACATTTATACATAAATAATCTTTATAAATAATCTTTAAATAAAATTGAAGGAAAAGAGATGTGATAACATAGAAAACAGTTTTAATTTTGATTTCGATTATTAATTCGAAAAATTTCTTACTGACGAACCACAGCAATCGCACCTATCAAAGCAACTAAAAGAATTATTGAAATGAATTCAAATGGAAGAAAAAAATCTGTTGCTAAATGAATTCCAATTTGTTGACCATTACTTATCAAATCTTGTTCTATAATCTGATTTTTTGTTGTAGTCCAAATAATTCCGTACCATGACGTATCGGGAATAATAGTAATTAGTGAAACAAAAATACTTGTACAAATTAAGGAAGTAACCCCATTTCCAACAGTCCAAAGATTCAAATCTTTGTAATATTCTGAACCATTCATGAACATTACGGCAAATATAATTAAAACATTTATAGCTCCCACATAAATAAGGAGCTGTGCAGCAGCTACAAAATGAGAGTTTGATAAAATATAAACTAAAGATATACAAACAAGAACGAATCCTAATGAAAAGGCAGAATAAATTGGGTTGGTAAATAATACTACCCCTAAACCTCCTAATATAAGACCTAATCCCAGAAAGACTAAAAGAAAATCATGTATTAGTCCAGGTGAATCCATTGCACGTAAAATAAGAAATAAAAAAATTGAATTGTTTTTTCATGACCTTATTGACTATTGACTTGACCAGGAAAAACTTTTTTATATTTTATATTTTGATTATTTTTTATTTTATTATTATTATTATAATTATTATTATAGGCTTCTTAATTTTAAATTCGAGGGGTCTAAATAATTACTATATTTACAAATATTGAACTAATTTCATTCTTTCTTGAATTTCTTGAAAAAGAAAAGGCATTCAAATTTTATTCTCGAAAGAATTTTGGATAGAATTATAGATATCTTAATAGATTGTCAATCCAAATTAAATTTCGATGCAATTTTCTCATCAATCAAATCAATAGTTGGAATTTCGAATTTTTGTAGTCATTGACTAAGAAAATGAAAGAAAACCCCTTCCATACTTTTAGATCAAAACGGAACTTTCCTTTTTTTAGTTTAATAATTGTATTTTTAAATCAATCAAAGTGGTTTATCTATTTTTTTTTAGTTGAATTTAAAATTGTTCGAATCGTATAATCGTCAACTACTGATATTGGTAAACGACCCAAAGCAATTTGATTATAATTCAATTCATGACGATCATAAGTAGAAAGCTCATATTCTTCCGTCATTGATAAACAATTTGTTGGACAATACTCAACACAGTTGCCGCAAAATATACAGATTCCGAAATCAATACTGTAATTAAGCAACCGTTTCTTTCGAATGTCAGTTTCCAATTTCCAATCAACAACAGGCAGATCTATAGGACATACACGAACACATACTTCACAAGCAATGCATTTATCAAATTCGAAATGGATTCGACCGCGGAAACGCTCCGATGTGATTAATTTTTCATAAGGATATTGAATAGTTACAGGTAAACGATTTGCATGGGATAAGGTAATCATGAAACTTTGACCAATGTACCTTGTGGCTCGTATGGTTTGTTGCCCATAATTCATGAACCCAGTTACCATGGGAAACATAGCGTAAATTTTTATGAATAATTTGATTTTTTTTTTCTCTTGTTTGAGTTGAAGACAAATCATAATATTCTTTTCTTATAGTTTTCTTTATTATTATAAAATTTAATATTAGATCGAATTTTTTTTTTTTTTTTTATAGTGAAAGGAGTTGGAAAGAGGTTGTTAATAATAGATTACCGAGGGAAATTGGTAAAAGAAATTTCCATCCAAGATTTAAAAGTTGGTCCATTCGTAGTCTAGGTAAAGTCCATCTTGTTGTGATAGGAATGAACAAGAACAAATAAGTTTTAACCAATGTAATAAAGATACCAATTGTTGGTCCAACGACTCCGCTTATGTTATTTATTTCAAAAAACTCATGAACAAATATATACGGAATACAGATATTCCAACCGCCCAAGTAAAGAACTGTTACAAATAATGAAGAAACTAATAAGTTTAAATAGGAAGCAATATAAAATAAACCAAATTTAATACCCGAATATTCCGTTTGATAACCTGCTACTAATTCTTCTTCTGCTTCTGGCAAATCAAAAGGTAATCTTTCACATTCTGCTAGAGAAGAAATACAAAAAATAAAAAATCCTATCGGTTGACGCCACAAATTCCACCCCCAAAAACCAGATTTTGCTTGTGCCTCAACTATATCAACTGTACTTGAACTGTTAGATAATCATAGTCGGTGATAACATCACTGTTCTCATCGCTATTCCAGAACCGTACATGAGATTCTTACCTCATACGGCTCCTCGAAGTCCAAAACTAAATTTAAGGAACAGGTCAATTGTATTATTTATTTTTATATATTTGTAGAATAGAGCGTATCAAAATAAGATAAAATCTATCGACGTTCCAAAATTCGAGCAATGAAATTCTATCTGTTAGAATACTAAAAATACAAAATTACTTCGGAATTGATCTCATCCTTTACCTTTAATAATTTCAATTTTTCTTTCTTGAGTAATAACTTTAATCCTTCAATAAAATACTCTTTGTAAAATTCCTTGTTAAAATACCAAATAGATATTTCAACCTATCATTTTCTATTACGAGACCCGAATTATGACACGAATTCTATCTCTATGAATATCCATATAGGAGAAAAGAATAAAAAAAATGGATTTTTCTTTTTTTTTCTATTGTAATTCTATTGTAATTCGATTCTTTTTTTTTTTCGTTCTTATTCTTCTTTCTGAAAAAACGAAAGGACAAGGGGGTTAAAAAAAAGGAAAGGATTATTTCGTCCCGGATAGTCATTTCTTTAATTGTTGGGTAGGAGCATACTCTGAATTGGAATCATGGGGAGCACTGCCTGATCATTTCTACGAACTTAAAGCCCCGATTAATATACTTTTTGTCGAAATAGTTTTTTCAATAATTTTAAAAATCTCTATTACTAATCCTTTGTGTATCTTCGTGTTCCTAACCATCCACTCATTTTTGCTCAATCACCTGTTAGCATTAGGGTAATACCTATGGAGAATACCTATAAATAAAATAATAGTGAAAACTCCATAAAGTTGATTTTTTGAGCCCGCTTCAAGTTAGGATGACTAATCAACCAATTTCGGGGCAAATGGTCTTATTTTTTTATGTTTATTTCTGTTTTCCTTTTTATTCTTGTACCTAGGAAATGAGTCTCAATTTTTTTACTGCAAATTTCGAAGTTGTTTTTTTTTTTTTCACTCATATAACTATCCAATTTAGTTCATGAACCAAATTGATGAATAAAAAATGAAGATATCTATTCAATTCATTTAACTTTCTTCCTAAAAATAATAGCGAGAAATTTCTGTTTCAACGAGTCGCACGTAGAGATATGGCTAAAATACAAATAGTTAAAGGTATTTCATAACTAATCGATTGAGCAGCAGCTCGTAGACCACCTAAAAAGGAATATTTATTATTTGATCCATATCCTGACATAAGAAGTCCAACGGGAGCAATACTTGAAATGGCAATCCATAAAAAAACACCACTATTTAGATCGGTTAAAACAAAGTGATAGCCAAAAGGAATTACTGAATAGCTTAAGAGAGTTGATATAACTGCTATAGATGGTCCAATACTGAATAAATGAGTATCCCCTCTAGATGGAAAAATATTCTCTTTGAAAAGTAGTTTTGTCCCATCCGCTAGAGCTTGAAGAACTCCTAAAGGACCTCCATATTCGGGTCCAATGCGTTGTTGTATCCCTGCGGATATTTCTCTTTCTAACCATACAATTACTAGTATGCTTAGTGTGATTCCCAATACAAGAGTCAAAATCGGAACAAACTCCCATATAATTCCATAGACTTCGTTTAAGGATTCTAAGCTAGCAAAAGAATGGATAGCTTGTACTTCTGTTGTATCAATTATCATTTCAACGATCAACTTCTCCCATAATGATATCTATACTACCTAGTATTGTCATAATATCAGCCAATTTCATTCTTTTAACTAATTCAGGAAGAATTTGCAAATTGATAAAACCTGGTGGTCGAATTTTCCATCTCCAAGGAAACCCGCTCTGATCCCCTATCATAAAAATTCCCAATTCTCCTTTTGGGGCTTCCACTCTGACATAAAGTTCTTGTTTCGGTAATTCAAAAGTAGGAGAAGTTTTTTTACTAATGAATCGATATTCAAAATCGTTCCATTCCGGATCCTTTTCTCTATCAAAGCGTCGGGTTTCTAAATTCTCATAGGGCCCCCCTGGAATTCCTTCAAGAGCCTGTTGAATAATTTTTATAGATTCCAGCATTTCACCAATTCGGACTAAATAACGAGCTAATGAATCTCCTTCTTTTTGCCACTGGACTTCCCAATCAAATTCGTCGTAAGACTCATAATGATCAACTTTACGAAGATCCCATTGTACTCCGGAAGCTCGTAACATTGGTCCCGATAACCCCCAATTTATTGCTTCCTCCGCACCAACAATACCTACTCCTTCAACTCGTTCTAAAAAAATAGGATTTCGTGTAATAAGTTTTTGATATTCAACAACTCCTGTTAAAAAATAATCGCAAAAATCCAAACATTTATCTATCCAACCATGAGGTAGATCAGCCCCTACCCCCCCGATACGAAAATAATTATGCATCATTCTCATACCAGTGGCAGCTTCAAATAAATCATATATTAACTCTCTCTCTCTAAAAATATAGAAGAAAGGAGTCTGTGTACCAATATCTGCCATAAAAGGCCCAAGCCATAACAAATGAGAAGCTATACGACTTAATTCCAACATAATTACTCTAATATAGCCAGCCCTTTTTGGCACTTGAATATTTCCTAACAGTTCTGGACCATTTACTGTTATTGCTTCTGTGAACATAGTAGCCAAATAATCCCATCGTGTTACATAGGGCAAATACTGTATAATTGTTCGATTTTCTGCAATTTTTTCCATTCCTCTGTGTAAATAACCTAATATTGGTTCACAATCAATAACATCCTCACCGTCTAGAGTAATGATGAGTCGAAGAACACCGTGCATCGATGGGTGGTGGGGACCCATATTCACTATCATAAGGTCTTTTCGTTTAGCTGGTATATTCATAGAAGTTTCCTCGATCCATTCCACGAGTTACTGAAAACAAAAAGAAGTTCATCTCAAGATCTAATAAATCAAATAATTCAACAAAACTCTTCAAATTAAGAAATTAATGAGTTTTTAACTTCCGAATATCCAACCGACTAATTAATTCTTTATAACGTACTTTATTTTTTTTTTCTAAATACGACAACAGTCGTTGGCGTTTTCCTAAAATTTTCCGCAAACCTCTCTGAGATAAATAGTCTTTTCTATGCAATTCCAAATGTGAAGTAAGTCTTCGTATCTTATTTGTGAAACTTACTATTTGAAATTCAGCGGATCCCTTGTTTTCGTCTTTTTCTTTTTGTGAAATAACTGAAATGAATGAATTTTTTACCATAAAACAAGGACTCCCTCCTTTTTTTAGTTTTAAGTTTAAGATATTTTTTATTGATTAGTAATAATAATAAATTAATAAATGTATTCTATTAATAAATAATGTCAGTTCATCTTAATTTTGTATACACAAAAATCTTTACTTTGTTAGTTTACTTTGTTAGTAATTCAAAATTCTATTTGACAGAATTTTGAATTAATCAATCAAAAATTTTAAGGGTTGTCTATTTCGTCGCTTACAAAGAAGAAAAAAATTCTAACTAAAAAAAAGTAAAAAAAAATTCCATTGATTCATTTCATTTCTAGATCTAATTGATAGATTATTGAATTCTATGTACCCGAATGGAATATGGAGGATAAAAGAATAAGGCGGCTATCTTCTTCGTTTCATATACTATACCAAATAAGCTATGATATATATAATATATATGAAAAATTCGCCCTTATTAAAATTTCAACCGCGGATATATATATATTCTTACCATACTGAACCGACTGCCATTATTAGTATCGAACCAATAGCGATTCATACAAGCTAAATCCTCTAATCGAAAATTGGGCCAAAGAAAAAATTTCGATTTAATTAATTTATTTTTTTCTCTCCAAAAACGTTTGGTTTTCTCCAAAACGGGACTCCCTTTTTTTATGTTATTACCATTGAAAATTTCTGTATTTATATGAATATCGTTTTTATTTTTTAAATTGAAAGAAATTCGAATTCTTAATTCTTTACGACGTTTAGGGGATAAAATATTTTCAGGAACAAGTAAATCATAATTATTTTTTTCTCTATTTCCAATTTTTTTGTAATGTCTTTCATCGGTAAAAGTCTTTTTCTTTTTATCAACATAGAATTTTTCTCTATATTTTTTATTAATTTGTTCTTTGTTCATATGAACTAATAAGATACCCATCATTTGATACAAAAGAAATTGCCCATCAGTTTTTATCGACAGACGAACAGGTTCGATAATCAATATTCTCTTTTTCATCAATTCTGTAAGAGTTACATCTTTCTGAACCATCAGAATATTCAGATTTAGTTCTTTCCTTTGAATAGCCGATATAATAATTTCTCGTGGATTTGTCAGTCTAAGTAGGAAAGAATATGTTTTGATATTATCAATTATTTTTTGATTTAAAGAAAGATTCCATCTTAATTGAAAACATAAATACTCTTTTAGGAAGAAATCAAGCTCTACTTCTGTATGACTTTTGTTTTTCTTTTTATTTCTATGTTTTGTCATATCTAATCCCATATAATCGTCGTCAATATCTTTTTCTTCATTATTTCGATTCTCTAATTCAATAATTTTGTTTTTATTCGATGATATAGATATAAGAAGGTCGCCTTTTTTATTCCCGTTGATTTTCTTATTTTTACTAATATTTTTATTTCTATGAAAATTTAAAAGAAGAAATTGAATCGGTATTGTCCATGGTTTTTTCTTATATGTGTTGTAAAGTATCACAAATTTTCGAAAGAACCAAACTTCAAAATTCAATATGAGACTATTTTGTATTTCTTTATTCATTCCCATCCAATCAAAAAAAAGGGGGGTTTGCTTAGATGCATTAATTTCTTGATCTTGGTAAATTGGAACAAAAGAATTTTTTTTCTTATCAATTTTAGCAATTATTTGATATTTATTAGTTGGAGTTTTAGTGTTTTTTTTATCTTTGCTTCCGGTATCGATCCAGGACTCAATATCGACCCTCTTTCTAAGACAAAAATGGATAAGTTGCCAATCAAAATATTTTCGGTTTGGACTTTTCTCGATATCGAGAATATCATTTTCCGCTAGATAATTAGTCATAGGAATACCTTCTAAGGTGTCAAATAATTTGCTTTTATTTGTGTTGGAATTATAAAGAATCGTTTCTTTATTAGTTGGTGATTCATAAATAGAAAAGTCCGTCTTTTTTTCATAATTAATAGATTTAGATGATAAAAGACTATATTTAGCGTGTTTTTTTTTTTTAAAATTATTCTTTTGCTGTTGAGTCGAAAATAAGTTTACCTCAAATTTTTTGTCATAATGAATTAATTGGTCTTGTTCATCTAAATTCCATTTGCTTAATTTTTTATTTTCAGCCATATAGTGTTGATAGATTCTATTTCGCCATTTTTCTGGCATTAATCTAGACCATCTAAGCTGAGATAAATCATATTTATATTGATAATGACTTCTTAACCAGTTTTTCCGTTGATTCATTAAAGAAAAAGAATTTATAAAATTTTTTTCTTTTAATTTCGAATTAAATAATCCTTGGTCTCTAAAATAATCTTTTATTTCATTCTTAAGAAAAAGGTTATGGTATTCAAAGATTGATCTTAATTTATATAAGTTAAGAATTTTTCTTTGTGATAGTTTGTAAAATACATAGGCTTGTGATAAGAAAGATATATCACAAAAAATTTTTGAATTCTTATTAATAACAGCGATATCTCTTGACTTTTTTATAATCGAAATAAAGTGAAATTTATTTTGATTTGGTTTATCGATTTTTTTTTTATTTGATTCATTATTGGAAATGTATTTAGTAATAATCTTTTTTATTGATTCAAGAAAAAGCTGTGCATTGAGCCTTGGAATATTAATGATACTTAAAAAGATATCTATGTATATATTTTCAATCAAAATTTTTATAAAAAAATAAAATTTACGTGATAATCGAGCATTTTTTTTTTTTAATATGTATGAAATTTTGTTTGATGAGTTGAATTTTTTAACATTAGAACTTCTTTTTATTTTTTTAAGACTAATAGTTTTTTCTGAAGTTCGATTTTTTTTGTTCTTTTCTTTTGTAATTTTTTCTATTTGATTTAGAATTATCTTTCTTCTAGCCGAAAGATCTTTCATTTTTTTTTCTATCAGTGAATAATTTGTACACGGTATAGGTCGAATTCGAGTGGACAATTTCGAAACCATATGATGGTTGTTATTGATTATCGAATCTTTTTTTTTTTTTTTTTCATTTAATTCATCTACTTCTCTAAATTCCGATAAAAAATTTTGATTTATTTTTGATTTTGAAAGTTTCTTTATTGTTTTTTGTCGAAAAAAAATGTTTTTGATGAACCAGTAGTTTTTTTCTTTTGATGAATTTTGAAATAATTTTGTTCTTTCTTCTAAAATTGGTATAACTTGAAAACCTTTTTTTGTTCTCTTTCTAATTTTTTTTTCAAGTTTTTTAAAGATGGGTTTAAAAATTGAAAGCCGTTTTTGGGGAGAACCAAAAGGAAATTCCGTTTCCATTCCCCAAACTGTTAAAAAACAAAAATCTTTTTCTTGTACTTTCTTTTTTTTTTTACTTTTCGAAGTATAAGGGAATTTTA